GTATGGGATCTGTAGTAGGCGAGAAAATCACCCGTTTGATCGAATATGCTGCCAATAATTTTTTACCTCTTATTCTAGTGTGTGCTTCCGGAGGAGCACGCATGCAAGAAGGAAGTTTGAGCTTGATGCAAATGGCTAAAATATCTTCCGCTTTATATGATTATCAATCAAATAAAAAGCTATTTTATGTATCAATTCTTACATCTCCTACTACTGGTGGAGTGACCGCGAGTTTTGGTATGTTAGGGGATATCATTATTGCTGAACCCAATGCCTATATTGCATTTGCGGGTAAAAGAGTAATTGAGCAAACATTGAATAAAACAATACCTGAAGGTTCACAGGAGTCTGAATATTTATTCCATAAGGGTTTACTCGATCCAATCGTACCACGTAATCCTTTAAAAGGTGTTCTGAGTGAGTTAGTTCAGCTCCACGGTTTTTTTCCTTTGAATCAAAATTCAATCAAGTAAAGTCTTAAGTTAAATTATTTTCTTTGTAGTGAAAAGGTAGTTAGTTTATCAGAATCAAAGTCAAAGCCCATTATGCGGGCTTTGACTTTGTGACATAAAATTGAATTGTCGAAAAACAAATTATGTGGATAATAATTATTATTTTTTTTACCGATATTACTGATTACTAATGAATAAACTTCTATCAACAAGATAAAAAGCGACTTTTTCCTTCTGTGAAATAAAATTCACATTTGGCGAGACAAATAAAACGAATTTTATCTTCCTCTATTGCGTATGTATACGTAATTCAAATATAGAAAAAATATAAATATAGAGTTTTGCATCTTTCTATATCTCCCGAAAATTCTATTTTTACTAAAAATCCCTGTTCTTGGATCGGATGATTCTAACGAATCGAATCTTTCGCCAATTACAATTTGTAATAAACTCTTTCTTTATTGAATTCAAATTAGAAATTCAAATTAAAAGTTTAAAAGTAAGAATAAAGTAAGATAATAAAGAAAGTGGATTATCTTATCATACACCTATTTTATTTGATTTAATTTAGAAAGATAGATGGGCAAGTCCTTGCACTTATTAGATATATACTCGCTTAGATATACTAGATATACTTAGTATTTAGATATACTTAGTATTTAGATATACTTATTATAATATGTATAATATAATGATTATAATATAATCATTATAAGATATATATTATACTAACAATATAACAATAACAGGTACAAATATTAAATTGAGGTACCCATTTTATGACAACTTTCAGCAGCTTTCCCTCTATTTTTGTGCCTTTAGTAGGCTTAGTATTTCCGGCAATTGCAATGGCTTCTTTATTTTTGTATGTTCAAAAAACTAAGATTTTTTAGATTCGATGGGGCCAAGGCCAAGACCAAATCTTATCTATTTTTTTTTTTAAGACTTAGATCCACGGATATGATATTTATTTAGGAGAATATTGTATAACATCCTGCTTCCCCGAACATAAATGAAAAAGCTCCTCTTATGCATACGTAAACATGATATAGGGGTAAATGAATTATAGCAAGTGGATCGGTAACGAACGGATGTATGAAATTAAAGTCTATATATCTAGTAGATCTGTATAGGGGATCATATAAAGGGGATGATTTTAGATCTAAGCAATTTGATGAATGACTTCTAAAAGTTCATATCAAAATAGTACTAGTTGATGAGAGTTACTTCGGAAACAAAAAAAGTAAAGTCGAATTTTTTTGGTTATTCTCTCAATTCCAATAAAATGCAACTGGATCTAGTATGTATGAGTTGGCGATCAGAATCTATATGGATAGAATTTATAGTGGGTTCTCGAAAAACAAGTAATTTCTGCTGGGCCTTTATCCTTTTTTTTGGTTCATTAGGGTTTTTATTAGTTGGAACTTCTAGTTATCTTGGTAGGAATTTGATATCTTTATTTCCGTCTCAGCAAATAGTTTTTTTTCCACAAGGAATCGTGATGTCTTTCTATGGGATCGCCGGTCTCTTTATTAGTTCCTATTTGTGGTGCACGATTTTTTGGAATGTAGGTAGTGGTTATGATCGATTCGATAGAAAAGAGGGAATAGTATGTATTTTTCGTTGGGGTTTTCCTGGAAAAAATCGTCGCATCTTTCTACGATTCCTTATGAAAGATATTCAGTCTATCAGAATAGAAGTTAAAGAGGGTATTTATACTCGTCGTGTCCTTTATATGGAAATCAGAGGCCAGGGGGCCGTTCCCTTGACTCGTACTGATGAGAATTTGACTCCACGAGAAATTGAGCAAAAAGCTGCTGAATTGGCCTATTTTTTGCGTGTACCGATTGAAGTCTTTTGAAATGAATTGCAGAATAAATGCTTTCTCGGCAGGAGGAAAAAACTCAAGCCAAGAATCCTCCTTTTTCTATAGCAGAACTAAACTGAAGTTTCTTCAGAATGCCCATTCGAACCAAAGCAGACGTATACGGAAGAGTCATAACATAAAAAAACTGTTTTTTTGTCCACAAAAATTGTTTTTTATGCGTCTGTAAATGGAAAACCACTCAACTTAATTCAGTAACAAAACAAGCAAGAAATCGAAATAATGGATTCATCTCATATATCAAAGTATTTCGAAATAAAGACTTTCGCTTTTTATTTTCAATATTTGTAGTTGATACGTTAGATACAGATAGATCATATCTTGTAAATTTTCTCTACTTTCCTTTTGTCAATCGGCCCCTCCCCTTTTATCCTTTTTTTGTGCTCCTTAAGAACTAAACAAGTAGATTTCTTTCTTATAACATAATGATAAAGGTAATGATAACTTTTCTGTCTTTTTTTGTCACTCATTTTTGATCATCATAATATTTTTCATAATTTTTTCAACTATTCCTGGACTCTAGACTATATATAGTCTAGATAACTCGCGAAAATTTTTCGACATATTTGATTGATATCTTGATATAGACAGGGAGCTCCTTCGTCTCAAAATCTGAATAGAATAATCTTTATTCGGTTCTTTCGGGCAGTTATCGAAAGAGGGCAATTGCTTCGAATTTGATCAATTGAGATATCTGGAAACAATAACAATATAACAACAATAATATATATTTCATTCGAACATTCGAATTCAAAGTGGATTCTTATTTTCTATTTCTGTATTCTTTTTAGATTCAAGGACTAAGCAATGAATCAAAAAAAACAGAGAATAGATTCATGGGCCCCTACCTTATAATATAATGAAAGTCATGCTTGATAGAAAGATTAGATCACATAAAGTCAACGAATGAGGTGGATTCATTAACAATTCACAGATGAAAAAATGGCAAAAAAGAAAGCATTCACTCCCCTTCTATATCTTGCATCTATAGTATTTTTGCCCTGGTGGATCTCTCTCTCATTTAATAAAAGTCTGAAATCTTGGATTACTAATTGGTGGAATACTAGGCAATCCGAAACTTTTTTGAATGATATTCAAGAAAAGAGTATTCTAGAACAATTCATAGAAGTAGAGGAACTCTTCCTGTTGGACGAAATGATAAAAGAATACCCAGAAACACATCTACAAAAACTTCGTATAGGAATCCACAAAGAAACGATCCAATTGATCAAGATGCACAATGAGGATCGTATCCATACGATTTTGCACTTCTCGACAAATCTAATCTGCTTCGTTATTCTAAGTGGTTATTCTATTTTGGGGAATGAAGAACTTGTTATTCTTAACTCTTGGGTTCAAGAATTCCTATATAATTTAAGCGACACAATAAAAGCTTTTTCTATTCTTTTATTAACTGATTTATGTATCGGATTCCATTCACCCCACGGTTGGGAACTAATGATTGGCTATATCTACAAAGATTTTGGATTTGCTCATAATGATCAAATTATATCTGGTCTTGTTTCTACCTTTCCAGTCATTCTAGATACAATTTTTAAATATTGGATCTTTCGTTATTTAAATCGTGTATCTCCGTCACTTGTAGTTATTTATCATTCAATGAATGACTGAAAAATGATTCACAGATTCAATTATAATCTTTCTTACTTTGTATATAAGCAAAGCATGCAAAGTCGCACTTACTTTACTCTTTCTACCCCCCATCAGGGAATTCCTCCTCTATTTCAGTAATTTTTTTTTTATTTTTCAGTAAAAGTAAATAGCAGAATCGTGGATAGGGAATTATACTAGTGACCTACCTAATTTTATTGTAGAAATTTTCGGGATCAATGATTGGACCATGCAAACTAGAAATACTTTTTCTTGGATAAAGGAGGAAATTACTCGATCCATTTCCGTATCGCTCATGATCTATATAATAAGCGGGGCATCCATTTCAAATGCATATCCCATTTTTGCGCAGCAGGGGTATGAAAATCCACGAGAAGCAACTGGGCGTATTGTATGTGCCAATTGCCATTTAGCTAATAAACCCGTGGATATTGAGGTTCCACAAGCGGTACTTCCCGATACTGTATTTGAAGCGGTTGTTAGAATTCCTTATGATATGCAACTGAAACAAGTTCTTGCTAATGGTAAGAAAGGGGCTTTGAATGTGGGTGCTGTTCTTATTTTACCTGAGGGGTTTGAGTTAGCCCCACCTGATCGTATTTCGCCCGAGATGAAAGAAAAGATAGGCAATCTGTCTTTTCAGAACTATGGCCCCACTAAGAAAAATATTCTTGTGATAGGTCCTGTTCCTGGTCAAAAATATAGTGAAATCACCTTTCCTATTCTTTCCCCAGACCCTGCTAATAATAAGGATGTTCATTTCTTAAAATATCCCATATACGTAGGCGGAAACAGGGGAAGGGGTCAGATTTATCCCGACGGGAACAAAAGTAACAATACAGTTTATAATGCTACAGCAACGGGTATAGTAAGCAAAATCATACGAAAAGAAAAAGGGGGGTACGAAATAACCATAACAGATGCATTGGATGGACATCAAGTGGTTGATATTATCCCCCCAGGACCAGAACTTCTTGTTTCAGAGGGTGAATCTATCAAACTCGATCAACCATTAACAAGTAATCCTAATG